CTTTCTTGTTTTCCACATCGTAATTTTCTTCTATTTCTCTACCTATATAGAACTTTCTTGTCATTTCTTGTTTTTGGTCTCATATAATCAAGGAAGGGTATACATCTAAAATCCAGTCGAATTTCACCTAGAAAAGAACGATTCCTATTCCTTAGTAATGTATAGGAAGAAGGGGTCATCTTTTTTAGGGATAGGAAAATCTCGTCTATTATGATTCATTCTATATATATAGAATACTGATTTTGTTTTTTTAGTTAGGAATTTCGCCTAAACAAAAGAAATACAAAGGATCTTGGGCAAGAGTATCTGATCATATATGTATTCCAATACGGAAGGAGGATTTTCAATGCAGGATATAAAAACATATCTCTCTGTAGCACCCGTGCTAAGTACTCTATGGTTTGGGGCTTTAGCAGGTTTATTGATAGAAATCAATCGTTTATTCCCAGATGCTTTGTCATTCCCTTTTTTTTAATTCTAGTTATTCCTATGCGAAAGATAGAATTCTTCGTGACATGACAAAAATTTTCCCTTTTTGAATTCTTTTTTAGTATATGAAGCAAAAAGAAAGAAAAGATGGATAAGGATTGTATTCTTTAATTATTTCTCTATTTTTTATTACTTAATTTACGAATTTCAAAAATTTTTTATTCTATTGGATTCGTTAGAGAATTCGAAGAATTACAACAAAATCTTTAGAAATCACATTTTTAGTTAGGAGCTTCTATGGATTTTATTCTTCTTCTTTGGATCCAAAATAGAAGAATAAAAGAATAGGTATAAGAATTAAGTTAAGTCGATCCAAAAAGGAAAGGAGGTTCATGGCCAAGGGCAAAGATGTTAGAATCCGAGTTATTTTGGAATGTATTAATTGTGTTCGAAAGGGTACCAATAAGGAATCGACGGGGATTTCCAGATATAGTACTCAAAAGAATCGCCACAATACACCCGGACAATTAGTCTTAAGAAAATTTTGTCGTTATTGTCGCAAGCATACGACTCATAATGAAATAAAGAAATAGGAGCACCGTGTGTTCAATTTTTTCAAAGAACAGAAAGAGTAAGAACTTCTTATTATCTTATTAAATATATAGAACATAGATGGAACACAAAATACAAATCAACTCATCTGATTTTAGTTAGATATTATTTTATATGTATTGTATAGAGGGTTTATATTTTTATATTTGATATTTTTATATCATAGTATATGAATGAAATAATATATGGACCAAAGAAAGACTACTTCTTCTGGATCCAAAATTAATAAAATAAAGAAATCCATTTTTTTTTTTTTTCAAATTTTAAAATAAGGAATAAATCATGTATATATCTAAACAACCTTTTCATAAATTTAAGCAACCCTTTCGTAAATCCAAACAAACTTTTCATAAATCAAAGCAAACTTTTCGTAAATTCAAACAACCTTTTCGTAAATCCAAACAACCTTTTCGTAGGCGTTCTCGAATAGGCCCGGGGGATCGAATTGATTATAGAAACATGAGTTTAATTAATAGATTTATTAGTGAACAAGGAAAAATATTATCCAGACGAATAAATAGATTAACCTTGAAACAACAACGATTAATTACTCTTGCTATAAAACAGGCTCGTATTTTATCTTTCTTACCATTTCGTAACTATGAGAATGAGAAGCAATTTCAAGCCCAGTCAATTTCAATAATTACTGGTCCTAGACACAGAAAAAATAGACATATTCCTCAATTAACACAAAAGTTCAACTCCAATCGAAACTTAAGAAACTACAACCAGAATTTAAGAAACAACAATCGAAACTTAAGTTCCGATTGTTGATGTTTTATTCGAAAGGGTCAGACTCATATATAAAGAAAGTAATCCAGTTTTGATTCTTGTGTTTGTTATAAGAAAGAGAAATGGGAAAAAAGAAATAGTTTTTTTATTTATTGCAACACGCTCGTTGATTCCTACCACTTAATCTTAATTTATTGTATCTTCCCGGAGTTCCCTCTCCGGGAATTCATTTTTAATTATTCCTGTATATTACTTTTTTATCCCTTTAATTGATGGTCTTTATTTTATTGGAAATCGTGTAAAGATTATTTGGATTTGATACAGCTACTTGTGCAAGCATTTTACGATTAAGAATCAATTCCTTCTTGTACAGATTGTGTATTAATTTACTATAACTATCGAATACGTTATATACCCGTGTTGCTGCGTTTATCCGAGTGATCCACAAACGACGAAAATCCCTCTTTTGCCTACCCCTATCTCGATGAGAAGAAACAAAAGCTCTTCTTACTTGTTGAGTAATCATTCGATTAAGTCTTAAATGAGCCCCTCTAAAGTTTGAGGCAAATGAACGCATTTTTGTTCGTCGTCTTCGAGCTATATATCCTCGCGGAACTCTGGTCATTGAATCAAATTAACCTTAATGAATAACTAATGATTTCTCTTCTTTTTAACCCTCTTTTTTCCCATTAATAACAAAACGAATTATTCCGATATATAAAATATTAATTCCAATGGCTTTTGCTACTATAACCTTCCCAACCACGATTTTTTAGTCTATTCTCTTCACTTATTTTGCATAGAAATAACAAATTCTAACGATATTAAAAAAAACAGTGGGTTCCATCGTTTCTATGGTTCCCTTTTAAACGGCGAGGCCCTCTCTATACACCGGAGCCTTTCTTTCATTTCATCAAAAGGTATTGTGAACTTGTATAGTTCACATTCTTTGGCTCTACCTATCCATTATAGAGTAAATAGCTCTTTTCACAATAAGAGTTATTCATACAGTGACGGTATTTAATTATGAAAGTTGACTAAGTAGCTGGCCCTTTAGTCCGTTCTTTTAAGATAAAGGAGTAGAAACCTTTTTCTTTTTATTACTATTTCCTCCGCTTAATGGATAACCATTTGCTACCAATGGAGGAATTGCTTCTTGCAATTCCAATCTAGATGATTGGATTTGCACCAAAGGAAACCATAAATTCCATATACCATAGAAATCTAGGATAGAGAAGCTCTATCCTATTCATTGGTACCGATCATGGATACTTCCAAAATTTTCTTATTTGTTTGAACTCATGATCTGAACGAGTCGCACATACACCCTAGCACATGTTCCTCGACGCTGAGGACATCCCTTAAGCGCGGCCGATTTTCTAGCATTTCGTATTGGCTGTCTTGCATTTCTAATAAGTTGTTTAACCGTTGGCATGTCGTATGTATATAGAAAAAACGGATTGGTTTAGATCGATCTTAACCTGATGATTCATCATCATGAAGTATTTCTATTTTCTATAAAATAGCATAAAATCCGAATTTCGGTTTGAAATAAATTTACAAGAAATCCAGCCACTACCAATCCTTAAACATTTCTGGAAACCACACTGGATCAGTATCGCAGTGCTCGTCAATCATTTCATCCCCTACAATATCGACAAGTCCATAAGCTTTGGCTTCGTCTGCTGACATAAAAACATCCCTTTCCATGTCTTCGGATACAACCCAAAAAGGCTTGCCTGTTCTTAGTGCATAAACCCTTGTGATCATTTCGCGAACTTTGTGTAACTCTTCCACTTCTAGTAAAAATTCTGGTGTCCTTGCCCGATAATAAGCACTAGCGGGTTGGTGAAGCATAATCCTAGCGTGAGGGAATGCTATACGCTTGGTGGGTTCTCCTCCAAGCAGAATGAAGGAGGCCATGGACGCGGCTATTCCGAGGCATATTGTATATATATCAGGTGTCACCGTTTGCATCGTATCAAAAATCGCCATTCCTGAGATTAGCCACCCGCCAGGGGAGTTTATAAACAAAAAAATATCGCTAATTCCATCTTCTATACTGAGATATACCATCAAACCTGTAATATGATTCGTGATCTCGCAACGAATCTCTTGACCTAAAAAAAGTGTCCTTTCTCGATACATAACATTGTATAAGTCAACCCAAGTCGCTTCTTCATCTCCGGGAATCCGGTAAGGTACTTTTGGAACACCAATGGGCATATTAGATTAATATTATTAAATTTAAGTAAGAAAACTACACTTTAATACGGAAACGTAAGAATGGAAGAGAAAGAAAGAATCCAGAGTTTATTATCTTCATTTTTTTCTTATTCTATAAGAATACTATAGATTCTATTAATACATAGATTGAAAGATTATACATATAAGGAAAGTAAGACAGATTGAATAAAGAAAAAGGAATCCGTGATTCGAATGATAAACAAAGAGGGATTAAGGATCTATTCTTACTTTTCCCAAATAGCCCAAGCTACCCATTGCATATTGGCACTTATCGAGTATAGAATAGATCTGCTTCTCTTTCTTCTTACAAACAGAATTGGCTTGTTATTTTTAATGGAATGAAATAAATATTTACGCTTTCTGACATAGAATCCCCTCGAAGGGTTAGGTACATAGGATATGTATGGATAGTTTTTTCCAATGCGATAAAATAAAGCGACATCGTGTCTATTTTTCTTTGCTAAAGGGGTATTTCCATGGGTTTGCCTTGGTATCGTGTTCATACTGTCGTATTGAATGATCCGGGTCGATTGCTTTCGGTGCATATAATGCACACAGCTCTAGTTTCTGGTTGGGCTGGCTCGATGGCTTTATATGAATTAGCGGTTTTTGATCCTTCTGATCCTGTTCTGGATCCAATGTGGAGACAAGGTATGTTCGTCATCCCCTTCATGACTCGTTTAGGAATAACCAATTCCTGGGGTGGTTGGAGTATTTCAGGAGGAACTGTAACGAATCCGGGTATTTGGAGTTATGAAGGTGTGGCAGGTGCGCATATTGTGTTTTCTGGCTTGTGTTTCTTGGCAGCTATCTGGCATTGGGTATATTGGGACCTAGAAATATTCTGTGATGAGCGGACGGGAAAACCTTCTTTGGATTTGCCCAAGATCTTTGGAATTCATTTATTTCTTGCAGGGGTGGCTTGTTTTGGCTTTGGTGCATTTCATGTAACGGGTTTATATGGCCCTGGGATATGGGTGTCCGATCCTTACGGACTAACTGGAAAAGTACAAGCTGTAAATCCTGCGTGGGGTGCAGAAGGTTTTGACCCTTTCGTTCCGGGAGGAATAGCTTCGCATCATATTGCTGCGGGTACATTGGGCATATTAGCGGGCCTATTCCATCTTAGTGTTCGTCCGCCGCAACGTCTATACAAAGGATTACGTATGGGCAATATTGAAACTGTACTTTCCAGTAGTATCGCTGCTGTTTTTTTTGCTGCTTTCGTAGTTGCTGGAACTATGTGGTATGGATCGGCAACTACCCCAATCGAATTATTTGGGCCTACTCGTTATCAGTGGGATCAGGGATACTTTCAGCAAGAAATATATCGAAGAGTTAGCGATGGGTTAGCCGAAAATCTTAGTTTGTCAGAAGCTTGGTCTAAAATTCCCGAAAAATTAGCCTTTTATGATTATATTGGTAATAATCCGGCAAAGGGGGGATTATTCAGAGCAGGCTCAATGGACAATGGGGATGGAATAGCTGTTGGATGGTTAGGACATCCCGTCTTTAGAGATAAAGAAGGACGCGAGCTTTTTGTACGTCGTATGCCTACTTTTTTTGAAACATTTCCGGTAGTTTTGGTAGATGAAGAGGGAATTGTGAGAGCGGACGTTCCTTTTAGAAGAGCAGAATCCAAATATAGTGTTGAACAAGTAGGGGTAACGGTGGAGTTCTATGGTGGCGAACTTAATGGAGTAAGTTATTCTGATCCTGCTACTGTAAAAAAATATGCGCGACGTGCTCAATTAGGGGAAATTTTTGAATTAGATCGAGCTACTTTGAAATCAGATGGTGTTTTTCGCAGCAGTCCAAGGGGTTGGTTCACTTTTGGTCATGCTACCTTTGCTTTGCTCTTCTTTTTCGGACACATTTGGCATGGGGCTCGAACCTTGTTCCGAGATGTTTTTGCTGGTATTGATCCAGACTTGGATGCTCAAGTTGAATTTGGAACATTCCAAAAAGTTGGAGATCCAACTACAAGGAGACAGGCAGCCTGATACCACATTGCTATGGTATCTTTCACCTCTCTTTTTTGATTTGACATGAGAAACATCTCCTGTCCTTTCTTTGACTCTTTTTCTTTTTTTATATGGGAAATGCTCCCAAATGATAAGTGAATAGGTGTGGAAGTTATAATTGTAAATAAACCAGGATCGAATCTATGGAAGCATTGGTTTATACGTTCCTTTTAGTTTCGACTTTAGGGATAATTTTTTTCGCTATCTTCTTCCGAGAACCACCTAAGGTTCCGACTAAAAAATGAAATAATTTAATTGAAGGAAATAAAAAATTTCATTGAAGTAAGAAGTCCCCCAGAGGGGAGACTTCTTACTTCAATTAGTCCCCATGTTCTTCGAATGGATCTCTTAATTGTTGAGAGGGTTGCCCAAACGCGGTATATAAGGCATACCCAGTAAAGCTTACAAGTAAACCAGATATGGAGATGGCGACTAAAGTTGCTGTTTCCATTTTTATAGAATTTCAAGATTACAATGGATCTATGAAAAGATCGTGTATTTACAACTACAACGGAATAGTATACAAAGTCAACACCAATGATTAAATAGAATTTATGGCTACACAAACCGTTGAAGATAGTTCTAAACCTAAGCCAAAACGGACTGGCGCAGGTAGTTTATTGAAACCCTTGAATTCGGAATATGGGAAAGTAGCTCCGGGTTGGGGGACTACTCCTTTGATGGGGGTCGCAATGGCTTTATTCGCGATATTCCTATCTATCATTTTAGAAATTTATAATTCTTCTGTTTTACTAGACGGAATTTTAACGAATTAGGTTTCTACTAACAAAAACTATGAAGTCATAGTTTTTCCATCCAAAAAAAGCCTTTCTACTTTAAGCTTCACATTTCTAGACATTCTGGTAGTTCGACCGTGGATTTTTTTGTTTCGGTATCTCTGGAATATGAGTGTGTGACTTGTTAGAATTGATCCTATTGATAATACATAGAAAGGGCCTGTTATCTCTATCAAGATGATTCTAATTCGTCGGATATTATTTATTCTAGTATCTGGAACACGAAATACATAGAGTGGATCAAGAAAAAAAAATGGAACTATGATTCATACTCACTATTTAGACCTCGCAACCAGACTGAAAAAAAAATTCAAGTAGTTCTTAATAAAAAAGAAATTTTCTTCCTTCCAATTTTGTTTGCCCAAAACACAATTTTTTTCTCTTTCAATAAATGATGATCAAGCGGTTCTTATTCGAAGAACCCTTGCCTTTTGTTTAGCTTGAGACTCAATCATCGTGGCTCTAGTATGAATCTAAGGTTTTAATTGAACTGATTTATAGGATCACAACAAGAAAATTTCTATAAGAAAACCACTATAAATTTTTATTTGATTTTTTTACTTGTGAAAAAATCAAATAAAAAAAAATAGGGAAGAGAAAAGTCAAGAGGCCTCTAATGATCAACATACGAAAGACAGATGAGCCAACTTGAGATTTTTTGGCATTATCATCACAAAGAAGAAATTCCGGATTTTTCTTATTTCATATCTTCAAGGCAAATCGATCGAATATCGTGGCTGGTGAAGTTTTGAACTTTTTTTTTCTAATATCCGTTGAAAATTTGTGTGTTTCTGCTTGAGCCGTACGAGATGAAATTTTCATATACGGTTCTCGGAGGGGGAGTCGGGCTAGTTACCTATCTCAATAAAGTATATGATTGGTTTGAGGAACGTCTTGAGATTCAGGCAATTGCAGATGATATAACTAGTAAATATGTTCCTCCTCATGTAAACATATTTTATTGTTTAGGGGGAATTACACTTACTTGTTTTCTAGTACAAGTCGCTACCGGTTTTGCTATGACTTTTTACTATCGACCAACCGTTACAGAGGCTTTTTCCTCCGTTCAATATATAATGACGGAGGCCAACTTTGGTTGGTTAATCCGATCAGTTCATCGATGGTCAGCAAGTATGATGGTTCTAATGATGATCCTGCACGTATTTCGTGTGTATCTCACAGGTGGATTTAAAAAACCCCGTGAATTAACTTGGGTCACAGGTGTGGTTTTGGCTGTATTGACTGCATCATTTGGTGTAACTGGTTATTCTTTGCCTTGGGATCAAATTGGTTATTGGGCAGTCAAAATTGTGACAGGTGTACCTGAAGCGATTCCAGTAATAGGATCCCCTTTAGTGGAATTATTACGTGGAAGTGCTAGTGTGGGCCAATCCACTTTGACTCGTTTTTATAGTTTACATACCTTTGTACTACCGCTGCTTACTGCCGTATTTATGTTAATGCACTTTCCAATGATACGTAAGCAAGGTATTTCGGGTCCTTTATAGGGAAAGCATATCATAGAGAATTCTAATTCTCATATATCATCTAGGGTAGGTTGTGGTATTTCATTGCTACAAACATATCTTATTTTACAATAAGACATGTCATTTGGACACTTCTCTTCAACTTCGAAGTATTTTGATACAAATAGTTATAGTTGAAGTTAATTTTACGAAAGAAAATAAGGCGGATTATGGGAGTGTGTGACTTGAATTATTAATTTGGCCATGCAGATAGAGAATTGGATCTGCCACATTAGAATTCACGACCAAAGGTGTCTCCGCATCCAATCAACACGTAAGTCCCCCATTTAGGAAGGATAGGCTGGTTCACTCGAGGAGAATATTTTCTATGATCATACCCCAACCATGTCATTCATGAGCAGGCTCCGTAAGATCCCATAGAGTATAAATGGAATAAGTCATGTGATATGACCCAATTCTATATTTATTACACATACTTTTTATTATAGTATGGAAATGCATTCATTTTCTTTGCATCGATTTCGATCCGCAATACTATCGGAGTAAAAGAAGGGATCTAAGGAAGAACGTAGGCTAAACTTTTTTTTATTAGTAACAAGTAAATACTTTGTTTGGATGTAAGAAACTTGCGATATTGAGGGGATAAACACCAACTAATCAAGAGACAATCCACAAAGCAATTGATCATGATCAAATTTGTAAGCCCACTTGGATATTGAGCATTTACGCATAAGAATAGGATTGAGTAGTTATAGGCGCAACTTGGGAAAAGATAATCTGATAAAGCTTTTCTTGCCTTGAGTCATTGAGTCATTATATACCCCTATTCTATTGTGGATTCTCCACGGTCTTATTTCTTTCATTCTTGCTCGAGCCGGATGATGAAAAATTCTCATGTCCGGTTCCTCTGGGGGATGGATCCTAAAGAATTCACCTATCCCAATAACAAAGAAACCTGACTTAAATGATCCTGTATTAAGAGCAAAATTAGCTAAAGGGATGGGACATAATTATTACGGGGAACCCGCATGGCCCAACGATCTTTTATACATTTTTCCAGTAGTAATTCTAGGTACTATTGCGTGTAATGTAGGTTTAGCGGTTCTCGAGCCGTCAATGATTGGTGAACCGGCGGATCCGTTTGCAACTCCTCTGGAAATATTACCCGAGTGGTACTTCTTTCCCGTATTTCAAATACTCCGTACAGTACCCAATAAGTTATTGGGCGTTCTCTTAATGGTTTCTGTACCAACGGGCTTATTGACAGTACCCTTTCTAGAGAATGTCAATAAATTCCAAAATCCATTTCGTCGCCCGGTAGCTACGACCGTTTTTTTACTCGGTACTGCAGTAGCTCTTTGGTTAGGTATTGGAGCAACATTACCCATTGATAAATCCTTAACTTTAGGTCTTTTTTAGGGATTTTTCGAGTTGATTCATTCAACCGCGAAGCCCCCCGCATGGGTATCTAGGAAATAGTTACTTCCAAGTGAATCTTCCCTAGATACCTAAAATCTATTTTATTATGATCCATTTCGCAAAAATATAGATTGTGCCAAAGATGCAAAATTGCTTTTTTTTCTTTTTATTCTAATTCAAAAAAAAAGAGTAAAAAATTGCAATGGATTTAAAGCGAGAACTTGTTCTTAGGTAAATCAATTGGGAGATGCTTCTCGAGAGTGTCCCATATAAGTTTTCCATCTTCCATACAAAAACTGTCAATTCGCATAAGATCCTCTTCAGTCTTACTCAAAAGGTCCAATAGTGTATGTATATTGGCCCTTTTGAGACAATTATACGTTCTAGAAGGCAATTCTAATTGATCAATAAAAATACAATTCAATGGAATTCCTTTTTTGTTTTTCTTTAGAGTAGTGAATCTTTTTTGAAAGGTTAAAAGGGGTGGAGTAAATCTGTTTTTATTTTCTTCGAAACTAGTGCCCTCTTCCTCGGCGTGTAGAAAAGGAAGAAATAAATCAATCAAATTACGAGAAGCTTCATAAAGCGCTTCTTTAGGAGTTAAACTTCCATTCGTCCATATTTCTAGAAAAAGTATCTCGTGTTTTTCATTTCCATTCCCACAAGAAAAAATACTATAATTCACATTTCGAACAGGCATGGATACAGCATCTATAGGATAACTTCCATCTTGAGAGTTCTTTCTGAGTTCCGTATGATATCCGCGATCTCTCTTGATCTGTAACTCAATATATAAATCAATCGGCTCTCTTAAGTTAGCTATAGGTTGTGTCGTATCAACGATTTCTACGGAAGGCGGTAAGATTATATCTTGAGCGGTTATGTATCTAGGACCTTTGACACAAATTGATGCGTCTCTAACTCCATAGAGATTACTTCTCAATACAATTTCTTTCAAATTTAGTAAAATTTCTTGTATGGATTCTTCAATACCTACTATTGTAGAATATTCGTGTGCTACGTTCCCAAATTTGGCGCGTGTGATACACGTTCCTTCTATTTCTCCAAGTAAAGCTCTTCGCAAGGCAATACCGACAGTATCCGCTTGACCTTTTCTAAGCGGGGACAGAATGAAACGACCATAATAAAGACGCTTACTATCTACTCTTGATTCAACACACTTCCACTCTAGTGTTTGGGTGGATCCTGTTACCTCCTCTCGAACCATAACGGACTAGTATTATTATTTGATCATTGAATCGTTTATTTCTCTTGAAAGCGGGTTAATTCTTTTACAGACGTCTTTTTTTAGGAGGTCGACATCCATTATGCGGCATAGGTGTTACATCGCGTATACAACTTAACCGTACACCACTTTTAGCAATGGCTCGTAATGCGGCGTCTCTTCCGCTACCAGCACCTTTTACCATAACTTCTGCTCGTTGCAAACCCACTGTACGAATAGCATCTACTGCTGTTCTTTGACCAGCATAGGGTGATGCTTTTCGTGAGCTTTTGAATCCACAAGTACCTGCGGAGGACCAGAAAACCACCCGACCTTGTGGGTCTGTAACGGTTATAATGGTATTGTTGAAACTGGCTTGAACATGAATAACCCCTTTTGTTATTCTACGTGCACTCTTCCGTAAACTAAAACGGGCATTCCTACGCAAACCAATACGTACTTTCTTACGTGAACCTATTTTTGGTATAGCTTTTGTCATATTTTATTATCTCATAAATATGAGTTAGAAATAACAAAAAGAAAAAAAGATACAAAGATATCCGTTTCAGGGGAAAATATAGATATCCGTTTCAGGGTAAAATATATCCTTTACTTTCATTTTTTTATTTGGAATTTGGACATTTCCGTAGGTACTTTTTTTACTTTTTAGAAGGAAAAGCTCCTTTTTCGAAAGATTACCCCTGTCTTTGTTTATGCTTCGGATTGGAACAAATGACTCTAATTCGTCCACGCCTCCGAATCAGTCGACATTTTGTACAAATTTTACGAACGGAAGCTCTTATTTTCATATATAGGTATTCCTTTCTTAAACTATGAATCTATTTTTTTGGAAAAAATGAGTCTCTTCACTTAAATTTTGAAACTTGGAAGTTATTACCCTAGAAAAACCTAATCCTTTGGATCTTTGGTATCCTTCAAATCTTCAGTATCCTTCGAGTCTTCGGTACGCTTCGAATCCTTATGGGGAAGTCTATAAATTATACGCCCCTTGCTGGAATCATAACGACTTACTTCAATTTTGACCCTATCCCCCATCAGTATTCGTATAGAGCTAGACCGGATCTTTCCGGAAATATAGCCCAGGATGATGGTGTCATTCTCTAGGCGAACGCGGAACATTCCGTTGGGTAGGGCTTCCGTAACTAAACCCTCGAAAGTGACTTTTGCTTCTCTCGGTTTTTTTTTTTCTGTCATATTTTTTTTCTCCTATTTTTCCATTTTTATTTTCAAAATAGGAAGTTCAAGATAGAATTCGGGTACTATAGGTGGGGCCATTACCATATATAACATAAGACTTCTCCCCCAATTCTGTTTAGTCGAGCTTCTCGATCTGTCATTATACCTCGAGAGGTAGAAAGAATAGCAATTCCCATTCCGCCCAAAACCTTAGGAATTCCTTGATAGTTGACATAAATTCGTAAGCCAGGTCGGCTGATACGCTTTAAAGAGGTTCTAGTTCTATATATTCCCTTTCTAGTTTTTCTCTTTTGATGTCGCAAAGTTGAAACCAAGAAATATCTGGTACTTTCCTGATGTTTCCGAACACTTTCAATAAAACCCTCTCGTAGAAGTATTTTAACAATGTTTTCGGTAATATTTGTGGATACTACTCGAACAGTTCCTTTTTTATTCATGTCTGCGTTTCTTATAGAGGTTAGTAAATCAGCAATAGTGTCCTTGCCCATAAGACTCTAATTCTAGGTTCCTCCTAATTTTTCTATAATCAACATGTTTTCCTTTTTCTTTTCATTTTAGATTTTAAAGCATATACGTGAGACACAATCTACTTATTTTTTTTTCTTTGATCTATATCTCGTCTACTAGTGTTTATAATACTTCAGGAGCTAATGAAACTATTTTAGTAAAATTCAATTCTCTCAATTCTTCGGCAATCGCGCCAAAAACTCGAGTTCCTTTTGGATTTCCTTTTTGATCAATGATAACTGCTGCATTGTCATCATAGCGTATTATTATACCATCTTCGCATTTGAATTCTTTACATGTACGTACAATTACAGCTCGAATTACTTCTGATCTTTCTAGAGGCATTTGGGGTACTGCGTCTTTGATTACAGCAACAATAACATCACCAATACGAGCATATCGCTGATTACCAGCGGCTCCTATGACTCGAATACACATCAATTTTCTAGCTCCACTGTTATCTGCTACATTTAAAAGGGTCTGAGGTTGAATCATATTATTTTGATTTCAATTTGTTATTTCAATGCAAAAGGATGAAAGAAATATTGTCTTTCCAGAAAGAAAAACCTGGGTTTTTTATCTTAAATACTCCTTTTTGGGGTTCTATATCTCTAATCGAAGAAATTGACTTCGTATGGGCATTTTACTGGCAGCTATAGAGATAGCTGCTCTAGCTACAGTTTCGGATACTCCGCTCATTTCATAAAGTATTCTACCTGGTTTAACAACGGCTACCCAATATTCGGGGGATCCCTTTCCCGAGCCCATACGTGTTTCTGTGGGTCTTATTGTAACTGGTTTGTCGGGAAATATACGCACCCATATTTTTCCACCACGACGTGCATATCGTGTCATTGCTCTTCGTCCTGCTTCTATCTGTCTTGCGGTGATCCAAGCGGGTTCAAGTACTTGAAGAGCATATCTACCAAAACAAATACGATTGCCTCGGCAGGATTTTCCCTTCATTCTTCCTCTATGTTGTTTACGAAATCTAGTTCTTTTGGGGTTATAGTCGACGGTTCTTTCTTAGTTCCATCTCTACTGCAAAACTGGACATGAGAGTTTCTTCTCATCCAGCTCCTCGCGAATTAAATGAGAAAGCGTGCGAATTTCTCAAATTCCATAATATTTTAGAATCTCCTTATTTTTATTCTTATTGAATCGTGGTAAAGTATTCTAATCCAATAAGGATTTCGCGGGCGAATATTTACTCTTTCCTGTCTTATTTGTTAATTTAGAATCTTATCAAATAAAGCAATTTTTTTTTTGGTTTGTTCCGCCATCCCACCCAATGAAGTGTTAGGATTCTTTTCAATAAAATCCGATGCCTCATAGGTTTTGTCGTTCCCACAGCTTCTCCTTTAATGGTTAGGTTTGAATCCTGCAATGGAGCTTCCAAAAAATTTCTTTCCGAGTCAATTTTCTCAGTTTTATTAACGCGGGCTGCTCTTTTTTATTTCTTTAAATTTTGATTTGTTATTTCAAAAGTTACGATTTCAAATTCTCTTTTTTTTTATTATTTTATTATATTGATGCTTTATCACATTGCTTTTTTTTTTATGATGTAATTCATAGACCATACACATTGGAATTCTATATCTTTCTTATTCTTCTTCCTTCTATCTATCATCCCTCCTTTTATCCACATCCTTTTAGTTTTGCTTCACAGCCTAAAATCAAGTTTCTTTTGTAGAGAAAAAAATGCAGTTGCTACAACTATATGATAGATCTACTCATTTTTTATAGATGTATTTATTCACATAGTGACTGGTTCTTAGTTAGGATCTCGACAATACGAAGCAATAGGTTGGTTATTAGTTAATTTTCTAGAATTACTAAGTTTTTTCTATTTTTAGTAGGGTTCAGCCAATTTTTTTTATAAATCCTCATTTTTCACCCTAAAGAAAAAACTAACGAGTCACACACTAAGCATAGCAATTATATTAAAAGATTTATCAATTTTCATTAAATCTTATAGAAAGAGATCTAATTTCTTCTTTTTTTAGGGATTTTGGGAAAAAGAAGTTCTTGTTTTTTTTATTCTATCACAGGGCAGAATGGGAAGACTGGGTTAGTTATTCTTCTTCTACGAATATCCAAATTTTTACACCTAATACTCCATAGATAGTTCGAATTGGATAGCAGCAATAATCAATTTTAGCGCGAATTGTTTGTAAGGGCAGTCTGCCCTTTTTGATGCATTCGGCACGTGCAATTTCTTTCCCTGCTAGACGACCCGCAATTTTGATTTTGACTCCCTTTATGTCTGCTTTTTTAGTTAATTCAATGGCTTTTTTCATTGCTTTTCGGAATGAAACTCTATTTTTTAATTGGAAAGCTATATATTCTGCAAGAATATTAGGTTGTCTATAAGGTTCTTTAACCTTTTCAATAGCAATATTAAGTCTCTGGTTTACAGAATTAACTTCCTTTTGGAGATCTTTCTCTAATTCTTCGATTGCTCCCTTTTTCTTTAATAAATTTGGGAATCCAATATGGATTATGACGTGGATTGTATCAATTTCTTTTTGAATTTCTATATGTGTAATTACTTCAGAACTTGAGTCTGATTCTATTTTTCTATTCGAGCCTTTTTTCCTATTCTGTTGTATATAGTTCTTGATACAATTCCGTATTTTTTTATCTTCCTGTAGACCTTCAGAATAATTTTTTGGTTGTGCGAACCAAAAGGAATGGTGATTTTGGGTTGTACCAAGTCTGAAACCGAGTGGATTTATTTTTTGTCCCATATTTTTCTATTCTATTTCTTTTTTTATTGGGAATCGAAATCTTGGAAAGATCTAAAGATTATTTAGATTTCTTTACTATATAAAGATAAAGATTATTTAGATTTCTTTACTATATTTAGTACAATTGTTATATGACACATGGTTTTTTTTATAGAATAACTACGTCCTCGAGCTCGAGGTCTGAATTTTTTCATAATAGTACTCCTACTGACTTCGGCTTTAGTGATGAATAAACTCGCTTTGTCGAAATCCCTATAATGAGTAGCATTTGCTGCTGCCGAATAAACCAACTTTAAGATGGGATAAGACGCTCGATAAGGCATGAGGTTCAGTATCATAACGGTTTCCTCGTAGTAACGCCAGCGAATCTCATCAAGAACTCTTTGTGCTTTGAAAACAGACATATGTATGCGTTTTTGTGCTTTAAAAACCCGTTCAAATTTAAGTAGACGATCAGTTGGAACTTTTCTTGCGAGTTTCCTTAGCTCGTTCTTCTTCTTCTTTATCCTAGGAGTATACTTTACCAATTTGAAACTTGTCATAAATAAGGTTATTACCCGTCTATCTTTACTTTATTTGAATCCAATTATTTCTTTGTTTATTCTGAATCTTTCTATTCTGAATTCAGTTAACGACGAGATTTAGTATCCTTTCTTGCACTTTCATAACTCGTGAAATGCCGAGTAGGCACGAATTCCCCCAATTTGCGACCTACCATAGGATTTGTTATGTAAATAGGTATATGTTCCTTTCCATTATGAATCGCGATTGTATGGCCAACCATTGCGGGTAGAATGCTAGATGCCCGGGACCACGTTACTATAATTTCTTTCTCCTCCTTCATATTAACCTTTTCGATTTTTGCCAATAAATGACGAGCTACAAAAGGATTCGTTTTTTTTCGTGTCACAGCTAATTACTCCTTTTTTCATTTTAAAGAGTGGCATCCTATGTCCACTATCTCGATCGAGGTATGGAGGTCAGAATAAATAGAATAATGATGAATGGAAAAAAGAGAAAATCCTTTAGCTGGATAAGGGGCGGATGTAGCCAAGTGGATCAAGGCAGTGGATTGTGAATCCACCATGCGCGGGTTCAATTCCCGTCGTTCGCCCATCGCATTATTGCAAATTCCAAAAATGCAATTTTCCATATTCCTAGTTACGTATTTACTTACGGCGACGAAGAATAAAACTATCACTATATTTTTTCCTTTTCCTAGTTCTTCTTCCAAGCGCAGGATAACCCCAAGGGGTTGTGGGTTTTTTTCTACCAATGGGGGCTTTCCCTTCACCGCCCCCATGGGGGTGGTCCACAGGGTTCATAACTACCCCTCTTACTACGGGGCGTTTACCTAGCCAACACTTAGATCCGGCTCTACCCAAACTTTTTTGGTTCACCCCAACATTACCCACTTGTCCGACTGTTGCTAAGCAGTTTTGGGATACCAAACGGACCTCCCCAGATGGTAATCTTAAAGTGGCCAATTTACCCTCTTTTGCAATCAGTTTCGCTACAGCACCTGCTGCTCTAGCTAATTGCCCACCCCTTCCACGTGTGATTTCTATGTTATGTATGGCCGTGCCTAAGGGCATATCGGTTGAAGTAGATTCTTCTTTTTTCTCAAAAAACCCCTTCCCAAACTGTACAAGCTTCTTCCAAAGCATACGGCTTTCTAGATGTATATGACGATCTCTAGACAGATGGATCTTATATGAATCGTATGATGAAGTACCACATGAGTGGATATATAGAAAAGGAATCAAAATCTGCCGAATCGCTCATGTTATGATCTTCTACATCCTAGGTCTCCACGTTCCGTCATCTGGCTTATGTTCTTCATGTAGCATTCAGATCGAATGACTCTATGAAATTACGTCGATACTTCCACATATTATGGGTAACGTAGGAGACATCCCTATTTTCACCCGGGGGTCTTAATTACCACTGCTTAGCTTTCAATTCGCCTCTGACCATCAAATTAAATGTGAATAACCCGTCCTCCTCTCTTTGAAACAAGGGGCGCTTCCGGTTCTGTGCGTGCTTCAAACAATTTTGTCTTCTCCATATTACCATATCTCTAGAGTCAATAATTTTCTATGAGGAACTACTGAACTCAATCACTTGCTGCCGTTACTCAACAGTTTTCTGTTGAGGTCTATCCCGTGGAGGTAGTCAAATTGGATCAGTGATCGATTTCTAGGTTTCGTCGTAAACCTAATTGGTTACTTCCAATTACGTAAATCAATAGTTCAAACCGCACTCAAAGGTAGGGCATTTCCCATTGATATAGGAACTTTTGTACCAGAAACAATAGTATCTCCAATTATAGCCCCTCTGGGATGTAAAATATATCTCTTCTCACCATCCCCATAGTGTATGAGACAAATGTATGCATTTCGATTAGGGTCGTATTCTATGGTTACGATTCTACCAGATATGTCTTTTTGATTCCGTCGAAAATCGATTTTACGGTATAGGCGCTTATGACCTCCCCCTCTATGCCTTGCGGTAATGATTCCTCTGGCATTACGACCTTTACCACAACGGTGCCGTCCATGGATCAATTTATTTCGTGGATTGGATTTCACTTGCCTGTCTACGGTTCCCTTGCGTGTGCTCGGGATAGGTGTTTTGTATAAATGTTTCGCCGTATTATTAAGTATTCTCCTTTAGTTCGTTTCTCTATCTAGAAGTGGAATAGAATAACCCGGTTGAAGGGTAATGATCATACGTCTGTAATGCATTGTATGTCCCAGAATAGGTCCCATTCTTCTACCCTTTCCGGGTAGTCGATGGCTATTCACAGCTACTACCTTAACACCAAAGAAGAGTTCGACCCAATGCTTTATTTCTGTCTTAGTGAATCCCGATTCGACATTAGAAGTATATTGATTCTTTCCCAATAAACGAAGACTCTTTTCTGTAAATACTGCGTATTTGATTCCATCCATAAATCGACTTTCCCTCCTATGCTCTGAGTTCCAGTATCGATAAGAATTCGAGTTCTTATTGTTCTTATGTTATGGTATGAATATACCATACCAATTCGTTATGTATGGATGATGGATGAGATTCCATAGATAGAGAGCCAGTTCCAATAGACTTATGGAACGTTCCCGTTCGCGTGCATCCAGCAGGAATTGAACCCGCAAATTTACCAATTATGAGTTGGGCGCTTTAACCATTCAGCCATGGATGCTTAACAGGGATCATCGTACATCGTAAATAACCAATTTTCATATAGAAAGACATATCATAGAAAAATGAGAAAATATTCGGAGATGGCAAATATTCGGAGATGACTATGAAAACACCTCTCTGGATCCTCGAATTGAAAGAGAGATTGAGAGGGATCAAGAATCCTAATTCTCGCTATTTGGAATGGATCCAATTCTATTGAGTCTGACCCATAGTGATCATTTCTCTTTAGCAAAGAATGACCTTGGTTATCAAAGGATTGAACAACCGGGATCCATTTACTTATGATACCTAGTTGACATTGCTAACAAGGATCTAATGAATTATGAGTTTAATAGATGCTCTTTAGCAGAAAGACGTATATTCCTTGCTCATTATCAGACAATCACTTATTCCCAAACCTCGTGTGGGGCTAATCGTTTTCATTTACCATCTTATGGAAAACCCTTTTCGTTCCGCTTAGCCCTATCGGATATTTTAGTGATGGGTTCTATAGGAACTGGACGATCCTATTTGGTCAAATACCTAACGAAAAATTCCTATTTTCCTTTCATTAAGGTACGAGGGCTTCTTATTCCACAAGAACGAAAGCACCTTTTCATTCTTTCATATACTAGGGGTTTTTACTTGGAAAAGACAATGTTCCATACTAAAGGATTCGGGTCCATAACCACGAGTTCCAGTGCACTAGATCTTGTAGCACTTAGCAACGAGGCCCTATCCATTAGTATTCCACATAAGAAATCCATTATAGAAACTAATACAATTAGATTAGCTCTTCATAGACAAACTTGGGGTTTGCGAGCCAAGATAAGACCGGCTCGGGATCATGGGACCCTTTTCTATCAGATAGGAGGGGGTCTTGTACAAAATAGACTTCTAAGTAATAACCCCATGGATCCTCTATCTATCTATATAAAGAGGCAATCGTGTCAGGAAGCGGCTTTTTCTTTGGCCAAACGGTACTTCGAACTTGGAACGAGCATGAAGAGATTAACGAGACTTCTTTCTCTTTTGAGTTTTTCTGGCGGACCGGTCGCGCAAGATCTTTGGTCTTCCCCCGGAACCGATGAAAAAGTGAGTCGCTTCTTATGGACTCGCTCAGAATGATTCTTCTCTATCTAATCTATAGTTCATGGCCTATTAGAAGTAGAAGGTGCTCTGGTGCAATCCTTACCGACAGAAAAAGATTGCACTCGGGTTGATAATAATCGAGTGCCATTACTTCGTCGGTCCGAACCAAGGAATCCGTTAGAAATGTTTTGAAATGGATATTGTTCTCTCTTTGATTAGGGATTGCTATATGAAAAGAAGTGGAGTTTTAAAAAGGGAACGGAATGGTCAAACCGGAA